AATTCGGGTCGATTGGATCGAGTGAAAAATCCTATTGTTTTGGTTGTGGACTCAAGGGTTCAGGTTCAAACATGTTCTTTGAAGAAATATATGAGTTCTATTATAATAGAAAAAAATATGTTTTTTTTATTCCATTTAAGTAAATCGAGAAAAGGAAAAACATAATAAGAAATGACACTCCTATCATAGGAATGGAAATAGCCTTGTTGCTGCTTCAATAACAAGCATTTTCGTTTTCAAATCAAATAAATCATTTGATCTATGATTCATTGGAACAAGGAATGGCCTGGCTAGGTACTGGCCAGGCCGGGGGAATAAAAGAAAGAACTTTTCGGACGAAATCAAAGAGGGACTCTTTCTATTGGAGATATCTGTTTCGAATCATTATCTAAAGGGAATTGATGATTGATCAAATTCGTCTATATTTATAGAATAAAGAAAGATAAGGAAAAACTTTTATCAACCTTTACTTCACGCGTCACATATGAATTATCCTTTTAAAATTGGGAGAGATGGCTGAGTGGACTAAAGCGGCGGATTGCTAATCCGTTGTACGAATTATTTGTACCGAGGGTTCGAATCCCCCTCTCTCCGTTTCTTCTGATCACTTGATATTTCCCTTTCGAATTCGAAAAAATCTCTAACCCCCTTTCTCATAGTTAAATGTATGGAATGGAGAAAGAAAATCCTAAGAAAATTCAGAAATCGAGCAAGGAAAAACCCCTGATTTTTTTATTCATCACGTCCAGGATTACGTCCTGGATCATTAGATAGGAATCCGAAGATGAAGAGAGAAACAAAGAATATCACTACTGTGTAAACGAAGAGTTTGAGAGTAAGCATTACACAATCTCCAAGATCATTTTGGGGGAAATAGGGGAATAGATTCTCCATTTTTGTACCACATATTCCGTTTTGACACCAAGAAAAGAAGCGGTTTCTAGAAAACATAAGGAATTTGCAGGAATGAATTTGTAATAAGATTCTGATTCTTTCGTTAACAAAATGATCTTTCATACCTACAATTAGGTATTGTAGGGACCATACATAGGGTCTTCGACCCCCAGAAGGAATGAAGAAATGAGGTGATTCCGATTCATCTCGGTTATCCAAAAGAATTTCCATGTTTGAGTCGAGGGTTCATTATCTGATCTTATCAACTCTTAAGAATATCATTTTTTTTTATCGAATAAATCATGAATGTTTCTAAGACAGTATTAAAGATCTCATCGAAAACTTACAGCAGCTTGCCAAACAAGGGCTAAGAGAAAAAAGAGCACAGGTATGACTGGCATAACATCTACGATTGGATTGAAAAAAGCATAAGCTTCGGGCAATTTGGCGAAGAAAAAGCTACTCGAATGAAGGGCAGAATTAAGACAGATCAAACTAAAGATATTAAGCATAACAAACATTTTGTTCTTGGAGAAAATTTCATTATTATTGGGTTATTGATATAAGGGGAAAATGAAGAAAGAAGGGAAAGTAGGCCGCAAAATCTTTCTTTTTCTTTGAACTCCCTCAATCAAAAATCCTTCAATTCTCAAATGAGAATAGAAGGAATCATACCTTACATACAATATCTTAATTGAATTATATGTAATGATCAATAAATTCATTTTGATTCTACATCTACATGTGTAGAATCATAGCAACAACCAATTCAATAGATATTGGGGCTGGAATTGACGAACAACCAATACCGATATTAGTGTTTATCGGTGTCGAATAGAAATAAAAATGGGGCGTGGCCAAGTGGTAAGGCAACGGGTTTTGGTCCCGTTACTCGGAGGTTCGAATCCTTCCGTCCCAGACCAATTCTATCATAACAAAGATTGTTCTTTTTAAGAATCTTCTGTTTAAGGGTGTAATGTTGGATACAATGTGATCCAATCTTTCTTTGTGATTTCTAATGATTCTTCTATAGAATCATATCTTCCCTTTCGATTTTGTTTCTCACAAACAAACGGATCGAGTATCAATGACATGTGGATGGAAATAAATATCTTTTTGATATAGGTAGGATGGGAACAAAGATCAAAGTGAAATTCAAAAAAAAAAAACTGGGTGGGCCATTCAGCGTATGTTCGCCCCCTCGCCCATATTCATATTGAAGGTTAGTTAGTCATTTGGATAAACTTTATGCCCCATATCTATGATATTTGGATTCTCACATGATGCATTCTGAGTCGAAACGCGAAATAAAAGAGAAGTCTCTACCTTCCCTAAAGTAAATATAAATAAAGATAGGGTAGACAAAATGACTAATTCTATGTGGATCCTGAATCCTAAAAAACGGGGGGGTTCTTGGTATTAATTCCATCGCTGGAATTAAAGCTCCTGAGACTGGGGTGGGACAAAATCAAACAAAATAGTAACAACGAATTGATATGAACCCATTTTGCTTTGTACTTATACAAGACAGGATAGCATCCCATAAGAAGATCCTTTTAAATTGGCTTTGGATATGATTCATGATCCCCATGGAATTCGTGTCGATATGAGTTAATCCGCAAAGGAAAGGAAGGTATCAATTTCAAGACCCTTGTCATCCGGATCTTATTAACAAACAAGAAAATTCAATACGGAACAGATTATTTTCTTTGGACCTAATTTCTTTTATTTTGTATTTGATTTGGCTCCAATGAATAATTGGAAATCAATGTAGCGATCAATTGGGGGAGGGGGGAGATTCATACATTCACTTTACTTTATGGAAAGATTCCTGAATCTGAAGTAAGGAAAAATCTGTAGAAAATGAACCATGCCTATATGTATTGTTATTGTTCTATTTCAGTGATCAGTGACACCGGTGTTTCGGTTTTGGCGAAAAAGATCTGCGATCCCTTAAATACCCACGATTACCCCCGGTAACACTTGTTTGGTGTATCTGATGAATACGATAAAATCAGACTCCTACGATTCTGATTTTATCAATCAGATGAAAGAATACCTGAAAGAATACCGACCTTCATTTTTTCTTTCATGAGCCCCTTCTATCCATCCCCAAGAAAACAAAACAATTTGATTTGTTTCTTGACCCATTTATCTGGTTTAAATTATTGATGATTCAATCGGAAAGGAAACATAGAGGTCTCTTATGATGATCAAATTCGCGTCTGATTTAATTAATCAGATATCTGCTAAACATTTTTAGATCCTCGTTGTACCGACTTGTTGATGGATTTAGAGATTCAATTCAGTCTTTACTGGAAAACTGATTTCCAGTAATGATGTCGAAGTAGGAAATTCTTGAAATTGTTTTTTATGATTCCTTATAAATATAAATTCTTTCTACTCGAAGAAGTGTGACATTGGTGAATCTATCCTATCGAGTCACTTGCGATCTTTCCCGGTCATTGGAATAGCTTATTTGGTTAATGACTCATTCTGTTCCGGTATCGGTAATCTAATTAAAGACCCTTCTTTAGTTTTAGTTGTTTGAGAAAGAATTGGATCTTTCATGATTCATCATCCCTAACAATCTGTTGAAGATGTAAAGAAGTGTTAAGCAACGCATTTCTTCGTGTTTTTTATAAATGTGTTTCATTCTTCTAATAAAATATGGGGTTAAATTATATTCTTGCTGAGACTTCTCCAGACCCATCTATGAAAATGAAAGTATGGAGGACTTCATATACTATATACCGATTGAGCCAATGACTATTCATGATTCCATATTGAATCAATTCCATACCGGTCCAAAATTAGAGGAATGTTATGGTAAAACTTCGTTTGAAACGATGTGGTAGAAAGCAACGTGCGACTTGAAGGACATTATCGGCTGTGGATTCTTGTACCCACCATTTTATATATCAAAGAAGATGCTCTCGGCTCGACATAGTTTGTTCTATTCCACTAGGACCCCAATTTTGGGGTTGTAATAAAATAATATAATTATAATATAGCACATGATGGAGCTCGAGCATAAAGAATTGGTTCATTTAGCAGAGAGAAGGATCTAGGGTTAATGCCAATCAATAAGTTGGAACAACTTCGTAAGTATATCTTCGGTATAGAAATTGAAAGGATCAAGTTCGAACAAGTAAAAAAAAAAAAGTAAAATGAATTTGTCGAAATAGTTTTACCAATTCCGATCAAAAGTGTATCACAGGGGAATCAATCGTTTCCATAGAACGAAATAACAAAAGGTATGTTGCTACCCTTTTGAAACAATTAAGGATCACCGAAGTAATGTCTAAACCCAAGGATTCAAAGCAAAGATAAAATAAAGGATACCGGAACAAGGAAACACCGTTTTCAATTGTCTCAACAACTAGATCAGAATGGGGAAGAAATAAAATCGATTCTAGGCGAGACAAACAAAAGAGGTTAGAGACGGCTCAATAAATGTTTAAGGATTTCCCTTCGAGCTCTTTGAGAATTACCCAACTTGAGTTATGAGTACGAATGAGATTTCTTTTTTTTTTTCAGGAAGGAAGAACAAAAAAAAATGACTCAAATCATAGTCTAATTGATGATTTTGTGGATCTATTTGCCACTACAATACATAAATTCGAATCATTCTTTTTCGAGCCGTACGAGGAGAAAACCTCTTATACGTTTCTAGGGGGGGTTGTTCATTTATGTCTATCCCAATGAGTCATCTATCGAATCGTTGCAATTGATGTTCGATCCCGAAGAGAGGGAAGAGATCTTCGTAAAGTGGGTTTTTACGATCCGATAAAGAACCAAACTTATTCAAATGTTTCCGCTATTCTATATTTCCTTGAAAAAGGCGCTCAACCTACAGGAACTGTTCATGATATTTCAAAGAAGGCGGAGGTATTTAAGGAATTTCGAATTAATCAAATGAAATTAATGAAATAAAAAAAAGGGGGGGGGGGTGCCCAGTATCTAGCTTTGTCTAATTGTTTCTCCACCTTTCCTTATTTTTTTTCTCTATTCTCTATTCATTGTTGCTCTCACATGACCCCGTATCATAGAACTATAAAAAAAAATCTTCTCTTGATATGAGACAGATAGAAAAAAGATTGAGTGAATAGATGAAATAACTGGGAAATTATGGGATTACCATCAATCAGATGGTTTTCGTTGGGACTCCACCAACAAACAAAAGGTCAATCTTGCTTATTGTACCTCTATTGAATAAATATTGAATAAACCCGACATTTTTTTCCTACCGGAATTCCTTATTTATTTCCCCACTCATACTTCATCCCTTATCTATGTTGTAGTGTCACTCCAACACAAGTCCTTGTTTTATTTATTGAATTGGTTTTCTCAACATTCAATTCATATTGACAATGGTGTATCGAACAAATATAATTCGATCGTGGATAAATAGATCTATTTATCCACATTTCATAAGTTTGTTTCTTTATTTCACTCAAACGATGGGTTCGTCAATTTCGTTGTGACACAAGAAGTATCTTAGTTAATATAATGAAAAAAAAAAAATAGAGTATGGGTAGTCTATAAATTTTTACATCTATTTAGATTTTCTCTATAATTTATCCCAGAATCTGTTGTATTTTCATCTGATCTCTGTTCATTTTTATGTTCACAATTGATCATCAAATCTTTCTTTTTGATCTGTTGCTAGTTCAATGTTTTGACGAGGTCGGGCAATCAAATCTCTTTATTTATTTTTTATTCCGATCGTATCTACACACCCTATTTATATGGGTTGCTAACTCAACGGTAGAGTACTCGGCTTTTAAGTGCGGCTATGGTCTTTTACACATTTTGATGAAGCAACGGATTCGTCCATACCATTGGTAGAGTTTGTAAGACCACGACTGATCCTGAAAGGGAATGAAAGGAAAAAACAGCATGTCGTATCAATGGAGAACTCTTAGAATACTTCATCCTTAACGGATCGATACAAAATCTTGTTTTGATTCTTTTCTTGGAAAGGGGTCAAATCAATTCAAGTTGGGTCGAGTGAATAAATGGATAGAGCCCTATAGCTCCAATTATAGGGAAACCAAAAGCAACGAGCTTCTGTTTGTTCTTAATTCGAATGATTACCCGATCTAATTAGACGTTAAAAATATATTAGTGCCTGATGTGGGAAAGGGTTCTCTTGTGAGTGGATCATCAATTCCTTTTTTTTTCATGAATCCTAACTATTCTCTATTATGTTCTCTATTATGTAGTGGAGACGAATGTGTAGAAGAAACGGTATACTGATCAAAATTCATTATTCCAAAGTCAAAAGAGTGATCGGGTTGTAAAAATAAAGGATTTCTAACCATCTCTTGTAACTATAACGAACATAAATAAATTGGATGGAAATAGGATCCGTTGATTGTCCTTTCTGGCTCCGGGGTATCCATTCTTTTCTTACTATATACCTTGTTCTGACCGTATCGTACTATGTATTATTTGATAACTCAAGAAATCCCCCATTTGGTTCAAGTGTAATTTCAAATGGAAATGGAGGAACTACAAGGATATTTAGAAATGGATGGATTTCGGCAACAATACTTCCTATATCCGTTTCTATTTCAGGAATATATCTACGCGCTTGCTCATGGTCATGCTTTAAATGGATCGATTCTTTATGAACCGGTGGAAAATTTAGATCATGACAATAAATCCAGTTCACTAATTGTGAAACGTTTAATTACTCGAATGCATCAACAGAATCGTTTGCTTATTTCGGTTAATGATTCTAATCAAAATCGATTCGTTGGGCACAACAATCATTTTGATTCTCAAATGATATCGGAGGGTTTTGCAGTCGTTGTGGAAATTCCATTCTCGCTGCGATTGGTATCTTCCCTAAAAGAAAAAGAAATAGCAAAATCTCATAATTTACGATCTATTCATTCAATATTTCCCTTTTTCGAGGACAAGTTATCACATTTAAATCATGTGTCAGATATACTAATACCCCACCCCATCCATCTGGAAATCTTGGTTCAAACCCTTCACTCTTGGATACAAGATACCCCTTCGTTGCATTTATTGCGACTCTCTCTCTACGAGTATTGGAATTCAAATAGTCTCATTACTTCAAAAAATTCCATTTCCCTTTTTTCAAAAGAGAATCAAAGATTCTTCTTGTTCCTCTCTAATTCTCATGTATATGAATGTGAATTCATATTCATTTTTCTCCGTAAACAACCCTTTCATTTACGATCAAAATCTTTTGGATCCTTTCTTGAGCGAACACATTTCTATGCAAAAATAGAATATCTTGTAGTAGTGCTTTGTAACGATTTTCAGAAAACCCTATGGTTGTTCAAAGACCCTTTTATGCATTATGTCAGATATCAAGGAAAATCGATTCTGGCTTCAAGGGGGGCTCATCTTCTGATAAAGAAATGGAAATCTCACCTTGTCAACTTTTGGCAATGTCATTTTGACTTGTGGTCTCAACCGGCCAGGATCCATATAAAGCAATTATATAATCATCCCTTCTATTTTCTGGGCTATCTTTCAAGTGTACGACTAAACTCTTCGGTGATAAGGAGTCAAATGCTAGAGAATTCGTTTCGAATAGATACTGCTATTAAGAAATTCGAGACC